CATATGATATGGTACCTAATAATATGGTATCCAAGCTAAGTGGTTCTATTAAATCAGTGTGAATTCGAGTCCCTCCGGTTTAACTAGAACCGTAATTCCTGAATTTATACACGAATGAAGATCGAGAAAAGGAAGTTTTCCAATCATTGACTCAAACCCATTGTCAAACCCCACCCATCGGAATATGGAGGTACTTATGGCAGAACGGGACAATCTGGTATTTCACAATAACGTGATAGATGGAACTGTCATTAAACGACTTATTAGTAGATTAATAGATCACTTCGGAATGGCATATACATCGCATATCCTGGATCAAGTAAAGACTTTGGGGTTCCGTCAAGCCACTGCGACATCCATTTCATTAGGAATTGATGATCTTTTAACAATACCTTCTAAGGGATGGCTAGTCCAAGATGCTGAACAACAAAGTTTTCTTTTTGAAAAACATCATTATTATGGAAATGTACACGCGGTAGAAAAATTAAGACAATCCATTGAGATATGGTATGCTACAAGTGAATATTTGCGACAAGAAATGAATCCTAATTTTCGGATGACTGATCCTTTTAATCCAGTCCATATGATGTCCTTTTCGGGAGCTAGGGGCAATGCATCTCAAGTACACCAATTAGTAGGTATGAGAGGATTAATGTCAGATCCACAAGGACAAATGATTGATTTACCTATTCAAAGCAATTTACGTGAAGGACTATCTTTAACAGAATATATCATTTCGTGTTACGGAGCCCGCAAAGGAGTTGTAGATACTGCTGTACGAACATCGGATGCGGGATATCTTACACGCAGACTTGTTGAAGTAGTTCAACACATTATTGTACGTAGAACAGACTGTGGCACCATCCAAGGAATTTCTGTAAGTCCTCGAAATGGGATGATGTCGGAAAGAATTTTTATCCAAACATTGATTGGCCGTGTATTAGCAGACGATATATATATAGGTTCACGATGTCTTGCCATTCGAAATCAAGATATTGGTATTGGACTTGTCAATCGAGTCATAACTTTTCAAACACAAGCCATCGGGATCCGAACTCCCCTTACTTGTAAGAGTACATCTTGGATCTGCCGATTATGTTATGGCCGGAGCCCTACTCATGGTGACCTCGTCGAATTGGGAGAAGCTGTAGGTATTATTGCGGGTCAATCTATTGGGGAACCCGGCACTCAACTAACATTAAGAACTTTTCATACCGGTGGAGTATTCACAGGGGGTACTGCAAAACATGTGCGCGCCCCTTCTAATGGAAAAATAAAATTCAATGAGGATTTGGTTCATCCCATACGTACACGTCATGGGCACCCCGCTTTTCTATCTTATATAGACTTGTATGTAACTATTGAGAGTGAGGTTATTATACATAACGTGACTATTCCACCAAAAAGTTTGATTTTAGTTCAAAACGATCAATATGTAGAATCAGAACAAGTGATTGCTGAGATTCGCGCGGGAACATACACTTTGAATTTTAAAGAGAGGGTTCGAAAACATATTTATTCTAACTCAGAGGGAGAACTGCACTGGAGTACTGATGTATACCATGCATCCGATTTTACATATAGTAATGTACATCTCTTACCAAAAACAAGTCATTTATGGATATTATCAGGGGGCTCATACAGATCCAGTGCAGTCCCTTTTTCAATCCATAAAGATCAAGATCAAATGAACGTTTATTTTCTTTATGCCAAAGGAAAACCCATTTCTAACTTTTTAATAAATACAGTAAATAATGATCAAGGGAAAGACAAATTCCTTACTTCGGGTCTTTATGATAAAAAAGAAAGCATTAGTTCTGATTATTCAGAATTTAATCGAATTGTCTATAGGGGTCATTGTAATCTCCTATTTCATTCTATTCTCCACAAAAATTATGATTTCTTTTTATTAGCCAAAAGGCGAAGAAATAGATTCATCATTCCATTCCAATGGCTTCAAGAACGAGAGAAAGAACAACGGCCTCGTTCTAGTATTTCGATTGAAATACCGATAAATGGTATTTTTCGGCGAAATAGTATTCTTGCTTATTTTGATGATCCTCAATACAGAAGAAAGAGTTCGGGAATTACTAAATATGGGGCTATAGGATTGGATTCAATCCTCAAAAAAGAGGATTTAATTGAGTATGGAGAAGTCAACGAACTTAAGCCAAAATACCAAACGAAAGTAGATCAATTTTTTTTCATTCCCGAAGAGGTGCATACTTTACCCGAATCGTCTTCCATAATGGTACGAAACAATAGTATTATTGGAGTAGATACACGAATCGCTTTAAATACAAGAAATCGAGTAGGCGGATTGGTCCGCATGGAGAAAAAAAAAAAAAAGATTGAACTTAAAATTTTTTCTGGAGAGATCCATTTTCCTGTAGAGATAGATAAGCTATTTCCACACAGTAGCATCTTGATACCGCCTGGAAGGGTAAAAAAAAAATTTAAAGAATCAAAAAAATTGAAAAATTGGATCTATGCCCAATGG